ACAAATTCGGATTTCAATTATTAGTCCCTATTACAATAATTTATGTACATCAATCAAGAACACCAAAAAAAGTATTGATTTTGATATAAATCATAGGATGTCCCAGAGCTTTCCCCAATAAAAAAAGAACTAGGTATTTGAATTTGAATTTGTTTAGTCAGAACCATTAACTAGTTCATTTCGGAACTAATCGCTTGTCTTCCATTCCAATAAATGCCATTTAAGAACCTATTACTAGAAAAAAGGGAAAAAAAGATTCCATTTTTTTTTATTCGGTACGGTTTCTTAAACTTGGGTGATATATTTTTCATCTCTAAATGTATTATGCCATATAATATAAATCGAATTGAATACGGGTCGGGATATCGGGATATAAAGAAAGACACCACCAACCACTTCGAAATAAGAATTGTTCTGTCGCGGATATTGTATGTAATAGAAATTGAAAAAATTATATATCATATTGTTTTTCTGTTTTGTTCTAGTACTCTTTTATTCTATTTTCACATATTTCTATTTATTTTTTGTTATAAAGGTAGTATAATTTAGAGAAAAAATAGACAAATAATTAAATGAATAGTCAAAATAAAAAAATCAAAAAGAATTTGTTTCAAAGAATAGATGTCTTTCACATCCAATTTTATCAATGAATAATCCTTTAGTTTGCGAATGGCAGTTCAAAAAAAGCGTACTTCTCTATTAAAAAAGCGTATTCGTAAAAATAGGTGGAAAACGGGGGGATATTGGGCAGCGTTCAAAACTTTTTCGTTAGCGAAATCCCTTTCCACGGGGAATTCAAAAAGTTTTTTTCTACGACAAATAACTAATAAAACGTCGGAATAATCTGAATCAGCCTAATTCAAAAAATGAGTTAATTTCGTTTCTAATTTAGACTCTACTTTTGAATATATATTCTAGAATAGAAAAATAGAAATAAAAAAAAAGTAAGTAAAGATTTCCATTCATTAATGTTTTGAACCGATGAATTTGTCTACTGAATTCTAAAAAAAGAGTTTGGTCCTTCTTTTGGAATTTGAAAAAAAAAAAAGAATAAAAACCAAATCAAAAGTTTCAACCCTTTTTTCTTTTTTATTGAGTTATTGAAATTTGTTTTCATTCGCAAGATGGGGATTCTTATTTTCCCCATCACCCCACCCCCTTATAAATAACTAAATAAGACAACACAAAAGTTATCCAAATTAAATAAATCTTTTTTGAATTGGTGGATCTTGCGCTGAAATTGTGATTCATAAAAACATAAAAATAAAAAAGAAACATCCTATTTTATTTTTTCCTCGATTGAAGTAAGACCTCTTTAGTTATAACAAGTCGATTTTATGAAAACTTCTATTTTTAAGTTAAATAAAGCTGAAACCTTAAATAATTAAATAAGACGGCAAAGGGGGGGGCTCTTTCCATCTCTATTTCAACAAGTTTTTATTCATCAATTGGAATGCTTCCTAAAAAGGATTTCATTGAAATTGACTCTTTAAATCTCGACGATTGAGTAAAAATAGGTTATTATGATTTCGAGCAAGCCGCTATGGTGAAATCGGTAGACACGCTGCTCTTAGGAAGCAGTGCTAGAGCATCTCGGTTCGAGTCCGAGTGGCGGCATATCTTTTTATCTTTTATAAAAAGATAAAAAGATATGCAAAAAGTCCTATAATGATAATGAATTTAACTTCTGATTTCCATTCCGTATACTTGAAAGACTCTCCCTTTTCATTTTTTATTTTGATTTATGATATTTTCAACATTAGAGCATATATTAACTCATATATCCTTTTCGGTAGTTTCGATTGGAATTCCAATCCAGTTGATAACCTTATTAGTCGATGAAATCATAGGATTATATGATTCATTAGAAAAAGGGACGATTGCTACCTTTGTCTGTCTAACAGGATTATTAGTCACTCGTTGGATTTATTCGGGGCATTTCCCATTAAGTGATTTATATGAATCATTAATCTTTCTTTCATGGAGTTTCTCTATTATTCATAGGATTTTCTATTTTAAAAAACATAAAAATGATTTAAGCGCAATAACCGCGCCAAGCGCTATTTTTACCCAGAGTTTTGCTATTTCGGGGTTTTTAACCAAAATGCATCAATCCGGAATATTAGTACCTGCTCTACAAGCCCAGTGGTTAATGATGCACGTAAGTATGATGATATTAGGTTATGCAGCTCTTTTATGTGGATCATTATTATCCACAGCTCGTCTAGTCATTACATTTCGAAAAATTATAAGGATTTTTGATAAAAGAAATAATTTATTAAATGGAAATGAATCATTTTCCTTTGGTGAAATACAATACCTGAATGAAAAAAACAATGGTTTACTAAACACTTCTTTTCCTTATTTTCTTTCTTCTGCTAGAAATTATTATGGATATCAATTGATTCAACAATTGGATCAGTGGAGTTATCATATTATTAGTCTAGGATTTATCTTTTTAACCATAGGTATTCTTTCCGGAGCAGTATGGGCTAATGAGGCATGGGGATCATATTGGAGTTGGGATCCAAAGGAAACTTGGGCATTTATTACTTGGACTCTATTTGGGATTTATTTCCATACGCGAACAAATCAAAATTGGGAAGGTGTAAATTCTGCAATTGTGGCTTCTATGGGCTTTCTTATAATTTGGATATGCTACTTCGGGGTCAATCTATTAGGAATCGGGTTACATAGTTATGGTTCATTTAATTAACATCTAAGTGAATTGAAGAAAGGAAAGGGACTAATGAATACAAACATAGGACAGCGCAAATATAGAAACGAAACTTAGTGGAAGCTGCCGAGAACCTTTTGAATCACTACAGTACTTGATTCAAAAGGTTCTCACAAAGGCCATAAGGTGTGTCTGGTTACAATTCAAATTTAGTTATTTATTGTTGACTTATTTATTCTTATTCTTTTTTAGTTAATTTTCACTTTAAGCTTAAGACACGAAAAAAGACTTCTTTTTTTTTCATTGGACAACGACCTATTTTAAAAAGCAGAGGACATAGGATTGGTTTTTGATTTTTTTTATTCATGAAAACTATCTATAAAAAAAATTAGATAGAATAGCTTCGACCTTGTCCACTGATAGGGAGAGAACGAAATCCGGATAAATACCAATACCTATTACGGGTAGAAGAATAGACATCAAAACAAATAACTCCCGGGGTCCAGAATCAAAAAAATAAGAGTTTTGAGCATTAAATAGCTTGTACCCATAGAACATTTGCCGTGACATAGATAATGAATAAATAGGAGTTAATATCATTCCAATTGCCATTCCAAAAGTAATTAGTATTTTTTGCATTAACAAGTATTTTTGGCTGGTAATTATTCCAAAAAAAACTATCAATTCCGCCACAAAACCACTCATGCCCGGTAATGCAAGGGAAGCCATCGATAAGATACTGAATATGGTGAATATCTTTGGGATTGGGATAGCCAATCCGCCCATTTCGTCAAGATAACCAAGACGTATTCTATCATAACTCGTTCCTGCCAAGAAAAAAAGTGCAGCACTAATAAACCCATGAGAAATTATTTGTAAAACGGCTCCGTTGAGTCCAGTATCGGTTATCGACCCAATTCCTATAATTATAAAACCCATATGAGATACGGAGGAATAAGCTATTCGTTTTTTTAAATTCCGTTGGCTAGGAGATGTTGAAGCTGCATAAATTATTTGCATTGTACCTACTATCATCAACCAGGGAGAAAATATAGAATGAGCGTGCGGTAATAGTTCCATATTGATCCGAATCAACCCATATGCTCCCATTTTTAATAAGATTCCGGCTAGAAGCATACAAGTACTGTAATGCGCCTCTCCGTGGGTGTCTGATAACCACGTATGGAAGGGTATAATCGGTGATTTGACAGCAAAAGCAATAAGAAACCCAATATAAAATATTATTTCCAGTTCCGCGGGATACGATTGATTAGCTAATGTTTCCAAATTGAATATTGGCTCATTGGAACCATATAAACCGATACCCAAAACTCCTATTAATATAAAAATGGATCCTCCCGCAGTGTACAAAATAAACTTTGTAGCTGAATAAAGACGTTTTTTCCCCCCCCACATGGATAGAAGTAGATAAACGGGAATTAATTCTAACTCCCACATGATGAAAAAAAGTAAAAGGTCTCGAGAAGAAAATGATCCTATTTGACCGCTGTACATTGCTAACATCAGGAAATGGAATAATCGGGAATTCCGAGTAACTGGCCGAGCCGCTAAAGTAGCTAAAGTGGTGATAAATCCTGTCAGTAAAATAGGTCCTAAGGAAAGTCCATCTATTCCCAATCTCCAGTAAAAATCAAAAAAATTGATCCATTTATAATCCTCTGCTAGCTGGATTAATGGATCGTCGAACTGGAAATGATAACAGAACGCATAGGTGGTTATAAGGAGTTCTAAGGCACATATAAATATAGTATACTCTAAAGTCACCTGATTTCCTCTATGGGGGAGGAAGAAAATTAAAGAACCCGCGGCTATCGGAAAAACTACAATTATTGTTAACCAAGGAAAAAAATGAAAAAAATTCGTGGTAAAGACAAGATACACTTGGACCAGAAAAACCCGTACTCTACAAGAAAAACCCAATAAGAATAAATTCCATTTTAGAGTACGGGTTTTTGTCGGTAATCGGTAAAAAAAAAAAAAGAAAATGGATTCGGAATGGCTTTAAGTGGGGTTTTCTGAAACGTCTCAATATCAATAAGCTAGACCCATGCTTCGAGTTGTTTCATGCCATAAATAAACTCGAACACTCAAGAAATCCGTTGGACAGGCGGATTCACATCTCTTACAACCAACGCAGTCCTCTGTTCTTGGAGCAGAAGCAATTTGCTTAGCTTTACATCCGTCCCAAGGTATCATTTCTAATACATCTGTGGGGCAGGCGCGGACACATTGAGTACACCCTATACATGTATCATAAATCTTTACTGAATGTGACATTGGATCTTATAAATTTTTGAACTCCTAAAAAGTTTCGATCTAGTAAAGTTGGAAATAGCCCATATATTTAAACACCAGATGAATCCATGATTTACCAGAATTTTTCTAATCAATCCACTTCTGGATCAACTCATAATACTAATAGGGAATAAAGATACTTTGATTTCTTATGTTTTTGCAAACATGATTGAGGTTACGACGTATTCTAATTATATAGACTAGTTCGAATTGATGAATATTATGATTTCTAAATACTACTTATTCAACAAAGTCGATTGATTGATACGAGTCGATTTTCTGTTACGATAAATTGACGAAACAATAGCTGATCCAATAGCTGCTTCAGCGGCTGCAATAGCTATAACAAAAATTGAGAAAATATCTCCTTTTAATTGACGACTATCAAAAAAATAAGAAAATGTTACGAAATTTATATTAACCGCATTTAGTATAAGTTCAAGACACATCAGAGCCCGCACCATATTCCGGCTCGTGATCAATCCATAGATACCGATAGAAAATAAATAGGCACTCAAAACAAGTACATGCTCGAGTATCATTGACCAACTCCGTACCAATTCCGATTCATTTCAATATGAACAATAATTCAAGTGATTCGATTGCTTAGAATATAACAAGTACGGAACAAAACAAGATATTGGTAATAGATCGAATAGGGCGACTAAAAAAATTTCGATTTTATACATGAACCGAACAGTATTCAAATCGAATTTCAGAGAAATGGATGTGATAACACAGAAAAAGGTTGAATTTGGATTTCTGTTCCTAGTTATAAAGATTTTTTACTGACGAGCCACGGCAATTGCACCTATCAAAGCAACTAAAAGAATTATCGAAATCAGTTCAAATGGAAGAAAAAAGTCCGTTGATAAATGAATACCAATTTGTTGACTATTACTTATCAAATCTTCCTCTATAATCTGGTTGGATCGGGTAGTCCAAATAATCCCATACCACGACGTATCTAGAATAGTAGTGATTAGTGAAAAAAAAATACTTGTACAAACTAGGGAAGTAACCCCATCCCCAATAGTCCAAAGATGAAAATGAAAATCTTTAGAATAGTCTGAACCATTCATGAACATTACAGCAAATATGATTAAAACATTTACAGCCCCCACGTAAATAAGAAGTTGTGCAGCAGCTACAAAATGGGAATTTGATAGAATATAGAATAAGGATATACAAACAAGAACCAATCCCAATGAAAAGGCAGAATAAATTGGGTTGGTAAGTAATACTACTCCCAGACCTCCTACTATAAGACCCGATCCCAGAAAAACTAAAAGAAAATCATGTAGTGGTCCAGGCAAATCCATTATATTAAAATAAGAGATAAATAAATCGAAATGTTTTTCATGACCTTATTGAGAACCGACCAGGAAAAATTTTTTTCTGAGACATTCCCAATTGAATTAAATTATAATCTAATAAGTGTGAGTTAACGGGGGTCTAGTTATTGGGTCAATTTCGCTCTTTTCTGTATTCTAAACGGCTGTTTGAAATGGAGATATTATCTTAATAGACTTTCAATACAAATTAAGTCATACTTCTCAGAACCCAATCAATAGTTAGGATTTGTAATTATTGACCAAGCAAAGAGAAAGACCTTATCCCCTTCTAACAAAAAGAAACCTTAGTACTTTGCAATTACTCTTTAATCAAGAGGTTTACTCCTTTTTTCTTTGAGACGAATTCCCAATTGTTCGAATTGTAAAATCGTCAATTATTGATATTGGTAAACGGCCTAAAGCAATTTGATTATAATTCAATTCGTGACGGTCGTACGTAGCGAGTTCATATTCTTCAGTCATTGATAAACAATTTGTTGGACAATACTCAACGCAATTACCACAAAAAATACAAATTCCAAAATCAATACTGTAATTAAACAATCGTTTCTTTCGAATATCTGTTTCCCATTTCCAATCAACAACTGGCAGATCTATAGGACATACACGAACACATACTTCACAAGCAATACATTTATCAAATTCAAAATGGATTCGACCGCGGAAACGCTCCGATGTGATTAATTTTTCATAAGGATATTGAATAGTTACAGGTAAACGATTTGCTTGGGATAAGGTAATTAGGAAACTTTGACCAATGTACCTTGCAGCCCGTACTGTTTGTTGACCATAATTGATGAACCCAGTTACCATAGGGAACATATCGTGAATAGTTATGAATAATTTGATTTTCTTTCTTTCTCTTGTTTGACACAAGTCGAAAATATAGTATTCCTTTCTTCTTTACAGTGAAAGGAGTTGGGAAGAAGTTGTTAATAATAGATTACCGAGAGAAATAGGTAAAAGAAATTTCCAGCCAAGATTTAAGAGTTGGTCCATTCTTAATCTAGGTAAAGTCCATCTTGTTGTGATAGGAATGAACAAGAACAAATAAGTTTTAGCTAAAGTAATAAAGATACCAATTGTCGTTCCAAAAATTCCATCCGCTTTATTTATTTCAAATAGCTCCGGAACAAATATGTACGGAATGGAAAGATTCCAACCACCCAAGTAAAGAACTGTTACAAATAAAGAGGAAACTAATAGATTTAGATAAGAAACAACGTAAAATAAACCAAACCGGATCCCTGAATATTCGGTTTGATAACCTGCTACTAATTCTTCTTCGGCTTCTGGTAAATCAAAAGGCAACCTCTCGCATTCCGCTAGAGAAGAAATTAGAAAAACCATAAACCCTATGGGTTGACGCCACAAATTCCACCCCAACCAACCATATTTTGACTGCGCGCCAACTATATCAATTGTACTTGAACTGTTAGATAATCATAGTCGGTGATAACATTCCTGTTCCCATCGCTATTACAAAACCGTACATGAGATTTTCACCTCATACGGCTCCTCAGGGCCACAAATAAATGTAAGGACTGAGCCAGTATTAGTTATCTTGATATGGTTATCGGATAGAGTCAAAATCTATTGGAAGGTCCCCAATTATATTATACCAATGGAATTCTATCTGCTATAAACTCTAAAAATAAATAAAAAATAAAGAATATTTCTGAATTGATCTCATCCTTTACGAATTTCAATTTTTCTGTCTTGAGTAATAACTTAATCACTCCTTGAATAAAATACTCCTTGTATAAATATCAATAGATATTTCAACCCATCATTTTATTTTCAATTACGAAAAAGAATTAAGCATTCCATTAGTTCATGAATCAGGACAGGAATTTGATTTCTATGAATATATGAAAGAAAGAATAAAAAGATCTTTTTTGTTTATATTGGAATTGTATTTTTTCTATTTTTTTTTTGTTCCTCTTCTTCATTCTGAGAAAAGGAAAAGGGGCGCTTAAAAAAGGGTAAAGTATTATTTCGTTCCCGATAGTCATTTCTTTAATCAGTGGATAGGAGCATACTCTGGATCGGAATTGTGGGGAGTACTGCCTGATCATTTCTACCAATTTAAAGCCCCAATTGGTATTCTTTTTATGATATGCAGAAGTATCCTTTTAGATAATTTACATAATTTCCATTACTAATCCTTTGTGTGTTTTTTGGTGTTCCTTCCTACTCACCCATCTTTTTTTTAATCCCCCTTTTGTAATATCTGTATTGTAATACATACAAACGATAGTGAAAACTCCATAGGGTTGATCCTTTGAGTCCGCTTCAAGCCAGGATGACCAATCAACCAATCTTGGGGTAAAGGGCTTCTTCCATGTTTGTTTACTTCGGCTTAACCTTAACTCTTGTACACAGGAAATGAGACTCAACCCACTTTTACTGCGAATTTCGAAGTTGTTTTCTTTCACTCATATATAACTACCTAATTAATTTTATTAACCTAAAGAAGAAATAAATGAATAAAAAGATGAAGATATCTATTAAATTTCTTTTTTTTGTCGAAGGAAAAGCATAGGGAAAAGAAGAGTTTCTGTTTTAACGAATCGCACGTAGAGATATTGATAAAACACATAAAGTTAATGGTATTTCATAACTAATCGATTGAGCAGCAGCTCGCAGACCACCTAAAAAGGAATATTTATTATTTGATCCATATCCTGACATAAGAAGTCCAATAGGAGCAATACTTGAAATGGCAATCCATAAAAAAATACCGATATTGAAATCAGCTAAAACAAGGCGATAACTAAAAGGAATTACTGAATAACTTAGTAGAATTGATATGACTGCTAGAGATGGTCCAATACTGAATAACCGAGTATTTCCTCTAGATGGAAGAAGATTCTCTTTCAAAAGTAGTTTTGTCCCATCGGCTAAAGCTTGAAGAATTCCCAATGGGCTAGCGTATTCAGGCCCAATACGTTGTTGGATTCCTGCAGATACTTCTCTTTCTAACCACACAATTACGAGTACACCTATTGTGATTCCCAATACAGGCGTGAAAATAGGAACAAGCATCCATATGATCCCATAGACCTCTTTTAAGGATTCCAATCTGGAAAAAGAATTGATATCTTGTACTTCTGTTGTAGCAATTAGCATTTCAACGATCAACTTCTCCCATAATGATATCTATACTACCTAGTATCGTCATAATATCAGCCAATTTCATTCTTTTAACTAACTGCGGAAGAATTTGCAAATTGATAAAACCTGGTGGGCGAATTTTCCATCTCCAAGGAAAACCGCTTTGATCTCCTATCAGAAAAATTCCCAATTCTCCTTTTGGGGCTTCGACTCTCACATAAAGTTCTTGTTTCGGCAATTCAAAAGTAGGAGAGGGTTTTTTACTAATGAATCGATCTTCAAAATCAGTCCGTTCTGGGTTGTTTTCTCTATCAAAGCATCGGATTTCTAAATTCTCATAAGGCCCCCCCGGAATTCCTTCCAAAGCTTGCTGAATAATTTTTATGGATTCCGTCATTTCACCCATTCGGATTAAATAACGGGCTAATGAATCTCCTTCTTTTTGCCACTGTACCTCCCAATCAAATTCGTCGTAACACTCATAATGATCGACTTTACGAAGATCCCATTCGAGTCCAGACGCTCGTAGCATTGGTCCTGACAAACCCCAATTTATTGCTTCTTCTCCACCAATAATGCCTACTCCTTCAACGCGTTCTAAAAAAATAGGGTTTCGCGTAATAAGTTTTTCATATTCAACAACCCCTGTTAAAAAATAATCACAGAAATCCAAACATTTATCTATCCAGCCGTGAGGTAAATCAGCTGCTATTCCTCCGATACGCAAATAATTATGCATCATTCTCATACCGGTGGCAGCTTCGAATAGATCATATACTAATTCTCTTTCTCTGAAAATATAGAAGAAAGGAGTCTGTACACCAATATCTGCCATAAAAGGGCCAAGCCATAACAGATGAGAAGCTATACGACTCAACTCCAACATAATTACTCTGATATAGCTGGCCCTTTTAGGTACTTGAATATTTCCCAACAGTTCTGGTCCATTTACAGTTATTGCTTCTGTGAACATAGTAGCTAAATAATCCCAACGTGTTACATAAGGCAGATATTGTATAGTTGTTCGATTTTCCGCAATTTTTTCCATCCCTCTGTGTAAATAACCCAATATTGGTTCACAGTCAATAACATCTTCACCATCTAAAGTAACGATGAGACGAAGAACACCATGCATTGATGGGTGGTGAGGGCCCATATTGACTACCATAAGGTCTTTCCCAGTAGCTAGTATATTCATAGGTTTTTCCTCGATTCATTCTTAGCATGAATTGTTGAAAACAAAAAGAAGTTCATCAATATTCAAAATCTAATAAATCAAATATTTCAAAATTGGATTTCAAATTAACGATTTTTTGACTCCCGAATATTCAACTGAATAATTAATTCTTTATAACGTACTCTATTTTTCTTTGACAAATACGATAGCAACCGTTGGCGTTTTTCCAGAATTTTCCGTAGACCTCTCTGAGATAAATAGTCTTTTCTGTGCAATTCCAAATGTGAAGTAAGTCTTCGTATCTTATTGGTGAACCTGACTACTTGAAATTCAACAGACCCGCAGTTTTCTTCTCTTTTTTCTTGAAAAATAATTGAGATGAATGAATTTTTTACCATAAAACAAAATCTCCTCCCTCCTTTTTTTATATGAATTTTACTGATCAATAATAATAATGTTAGTCATTTTAATTTGATATACACAACAATCTTACGTTCGTTATCAACTTTCTCTAAAATCAACCAAAAATGAATTCAATTTGCAATTTGATTAGGGATCCAAAAGTATCTTATATTTGTGGAAAAGAGAAAAGTTGATACCTAAAAAAAACGATTCTGTTGATTCATTTATAGATCTAATTGATATGGATATCATTAAATGGGTATCATGTATCAGAATGGAATCGAAGATAAGGTATGTGTGAATATCTGGGTTTTCATATATCCCACACACCATAAGCATAGATAAGAAAAACATAGTATTAACGAATTTTCAATCGTGGGTACATATGTATCCTTACCATACTGAAACGACTACCATTATTGGTATTAAACCAATAGCGATTCATACAAACTAAATCTTCTAATCGATAATTGGACCAAAGAAAGAACTTTACGTTAATGAATTTCTTTTTTTCTCTAGCAAGATCTTTTCTTTTATCCCAAACGTAACTACGCATACCATTTCTATTCTTCGAATTGAAACAAATTAGAGTTCTCAATTCTCTACGACGTTTAGGGAATAAAATCTTTTCAGGAACAAGCAAATCATAATGCTTTTTGTCTTTAGTTCCAGTCCTTAGTTGATGGCTTGGAATCCATTCATCAAAAAATTTCTTATCAGCATAGCCTTTTTCTCGGTATCTTTTATTAAATTTTAATTGGCGCTTATTCTTATGAACCAATGAAATACCTATGGTTTGATATATAAAAAATTGTCCAGCATTTTTTACAGACAGACGAGCGGGTTCGATAATAACTATTCCCCTTTTCATCAATTCGGCAAGAGCGAAATCCTTCTCAGTCATCAAAATATCCAGACGCATTTCTTCCCTTTGAATATAGGATATAGCAATTTCTCTTGGATTTATCAGTCGTAGCAGGAGACAACCGATTTTGATATTATTCATTACCTTTTCATTTAAAGAATTATCCCATCTCAACTGAAAATGAAAATCTTTTTTTAGTAAGAAATCAAGCTCTGCTTCTATATTGCTCTTGTATTGCTTTTTCTTTCTACGTTTTTTCATGTCAGATCCCGCATACTTTTCTTCAACATCTTTTTCTTGCTTTGAGGGAACTGATCCAAGACTTACTTGGTTTTGTGCATCTGATCTCGGATTTCCTTGGCTTGTGGTTTTTTTTTCTTCTTGACTTCCATTGTCTAATTCAAGATATTTTTTTTTATTCGATGATATAAAAAGATATTCCTTTTTCTTTATAGTTCTCTTTTTATTACCATTTGCATTTCCATTAAAATCGGAAAGAAGTAATTTGATTGGTATGATCCATGGTTTCGTTTTATATGCATTAAAAAGTAGCACAAATTCTGGGAAGAACCAAAGCTCCCAATTTGATATAAGACTATTTAGTATTTTGTTATTCATTCCCATCCAATCAAAAACGAACTCTTTTTGATTGGATGGGTTAATTTCTTCATTTTGATGAATTGTAAAATAAAAAAGACCTTTCTTAGTAATTTCATCAATTATTTGATAATTATCCGCCCCAATCTTAGTATTTTGATTACTGTTGGTACCAGTATCCATATCAACCCAGGATTGAATATCGATCTTATTTCTAAGACAAAAATAGAGAATTCTCCAATCAAAATATTTTCTATTCGAAATTTTATCTATATCCATAATATCGTCTTCCCCTAGATAATTATTGATAGGGATACTTCCCAGCATACCAAAAAATTTTCCTTTCCCTATGTTGTAATTATAAAAACTTTCTTGGACTAGTGATCTATCAATAGACGAGTCTTTCTTATCGTCATAATTAATAGATTTATATGATAAAAGATCATATCTATAGTATTTTTGAAAATTGGATTTTTGATTCTGTAATGGGTCCGCTTCAAAAAGATTTTGTTTTTCTTTTTGGTAATGAGTTAATCCGTTTTTTTCATATGAATCTTTTTTGTTTAAATCTTTATTTTGAGTCATACAGTCTTGATTCGCTCGATTTCGCCATTTTTGTGGTACTAATTTAGTCCATCTAATCCTAGGTAAATCGTATTGATAATGACTACTTAACCAGGTTTTCCATTCATTCATTCCAAACTTCCAAAAAGGTTTATGTCTTAATTCGTACTGAAATATTCCTTTTTTTTCAAAACAATCTTTTAGTTCATTCTTAAGAAAAAGAGATGTTCCGTGATATTGAAGGACAGATCTTAAATTAGAAAAGTTAATAACTTGGGTTTGTGATAATTTGTAAAATACATATGCTTGTGATTGTGAGAAAGAAGATAAATCCCAAAAAATCTTTGAATTCTTATTATTATTACTAATCTTATAAAGTGATTTTTTTAGAGTCGAAAGAAAGTGAATTGTATTTTTAGTTGGTTTATTAATTTTTTCCTGATTTGCTTCATTATTGTGGACATTTTGAATTTGAATTTTTTTTGTTGATTCAAAAAAAAATTTTGCATTCATTCTTGGAATATTAAGTATAGATAAAAAAAAGTTTATGTATACCCTTTCAATCAAAAATTTTATAAAAAAATATGATTTACGGATTAATCGAGTATTTCTTCTTTTTAATATCTGCCAAATCTTTTTTGATGATTCTAATATTTTAGCACGATAACTTATTTTGGTAGAACTAATATTTATTTCTTGAGTTAGCAATTCTTTTTTCTTCTCTTTTGTAATTTTTTCTATTTGGTTTCTGATTATGTTTGTTCTATTACTTAGATCTTTCATTTGTTTTTCTGTTAGTGAGAAATTTGTCCAATGCATAGATCGAATTTGAATAGACAATTCGTTAATCGTATGATTCCCGATTATTGTTATCGAATCTTTTTTAATTTCACCCAAATCCTCTATTTCTCTCGTTTCTCCCAATATAACTAATTGAATTGGCTTTCTTTTTGAAAGTTTTTTTATTCTTCCTTTTAGAAATCGAATGCTTTTGATGACCCATTTGTTTGTTTCTTTTGCCACTTTTCGGAAAATTTTTGTTCTTTCTTTTAAAATTCTTAAAACTATAAAAGACTTGGTTTTCCATTTTCTAATTTTTTTTTTGAATTCTTGCAAAACGGGTTCAAAAAATGAACGTTGTTTTCGGGGAGAACCAAAAGGAAATTCAGTTTCCATTCCCAAAACTGTTAAAAAACAAAAATCACTTTCTTGTCCTTTTATTTTTTTCAATGAATCCTTATGAAGGGATTGTAGCTTAGATCTGCGCCGGGATTTTAGGGAAAAAGGAAATAGGATCTTTATTTGAATACCGTCTGTTAACCAGTTGTACGGAAATTCTGTTTCGGATAATTGAATACCATTATAGGTGCATTTAACATGCATTTCCTTTTTCCAATCATTTAAATCCTGGGACCACTCGGGCCATTCAAATAATAGTATGCGAGCGAGATTTTTAGCTATTATCAATGAAGGTAATATAATATATTTTCTAAGAATCGATTGAGTTAATAATAGAAACCCTCTTATTACTTGAGAAAGGAAAAAGCTATCCCAGGTTTCTGCTATTTTCATCCGTCCTTTTTCTTTTCTTTTGTATTCTTCTTTTTTATCAATTTTATTTTTCATTTCGTTTGTATAATCAGACTGTTTTTGGTCTTTTTGTTTCCACATCCAATTTCTAAAAATTCGAAAAATTCCGTTGATCGGTCCGGAAATCTCAAAAGAAAAATAAAAGAGTTTCTTTATTCTGTCCAAAAAAAGGGGTGAATGGGTATTTGCTTGAAAAAATTCCCAAGTAACGGTTTTGCGTCTTTGTGCGCGCATGGAGCCTTTGATTAGTTCTCGACGAAAATCCGATTTGTACGAATAGCGTCTCAACTTTACTTCCTTTTTTTGCTCAAGATTCTTATTATATTTGTTATTAGTATAA